AATAAAAAAGATCTATGTAAGCACGGTTCGATGACCAAGTATATATCACATTGATTATTTTGTCCCAAAGAAGTCTCTTAGGACTCATTTTCACAAATGAATTGATTAAGTCCAAATTCTGTAAAGATGATGAAACAGGCCTATAAAAAAAGAATGCTACAAAGATTCCTACATAGGCTATACTGACTGAAAAAGTTGCATTTGTAAGAAAATCATACCAATCCTCAGAATTGTTCGAATTTTGATGTAAAAGATTGATAGACGGAGTTAACCATTTGGATAATATATTCCGATTGAAATCCATTCCTCCTTGATCGAAAGGAATTCCTATAGATCCAACACACAAATTAAATAGAGCCAACCCAAGCAGCGGCAATAGCATAGTATTATGCGATTCATGAGGATATGGGGGAATTTCTTTATTGATATTGACAAAATGAGTCATTTTCATAAAGGATCGCCTCCTATTTTTTACATTCCCACCCATTGGACCCATTGGCTCTCCTTTTTTCGAAAAAAAGGAAGCCCTTTCATTATTATTCATTGCGGATAAAAGACGATCTTTGTGAATTCCTTTCCTTCCTTCTTTACCCCATATGGCTATTGAATAGACCGAGCTATTTTTTTTTCCACTGAAATTTTGAAAATAAACGTTTAAATGCCCTTCAAAGGTAAGTAAATAGATCCGAAACATATAGAATGCAGTTAATCCTGCTGTGGAACAAGCTATGATCGCGAAAATAGGTGAATACAACCAACTATCGTTAAGAATTTCGTCTTTTGACCAAAAACAAGCAAGAGGTGGAATGCCACAAAGGGAAAGTGTACCTAACAAAAAAGAAGTTTTTGTAATTGGCACATATTTTTGGAACCCCCCCATAAGAGCCAGATTCTGACTTTTATCTGGAGAATATCCAATAATTCTTTCCATTGAATGAATAATGGATCCAGAGCCTAAAAATAATAATGCTTTCGAATAGGCATGAGTGATCAAATGAAATAAAGCAGCTTGATAAGACCCCATACCGAAAGCTAACATAATATAACCCAATTGCGACATTGTAGAATAAGCTAAACTTCTCTTAATGTCTATTTGAGCCAGAGCCAAAGTCGCTCCTAAGAGTACTGTTATTATACCTATCAAAGAAATGAGATTCATTACGTAAGGTATAACTGCGAAAAGAGGCAGAAGCCGGCCTACAAGAAAAATGCCCGCTGCTACCATAGTAGCAGCATGTATAAGAGCCGAAATCGGAGTGGGTCCCTCCATGGCATCAGGTAACCATACATGAAGGGGGAATTGTGCCGATTTCGCAATTGCACCGAGGAATAATAGGGAGGCACACAGAGTCAGAAATAACGAATTTATCCCATGATTCTCAATCAAGTTATTGACTATTTTGAACAAATCTCGAAATTCGAAACTACCCGTTATCCAATAAAGACCTAGGGTCCCTAATAATAACCCAAAATCCCCCACACGATTAGTTACAAATGCTTTTTGACAAGCATTTGCCGCAATTGGTCGCGTGAACCAAAAACCTATTAATAGATAGGAACACATTCCAACCAATTCCCAAAAAATATAAATTTGTATCAAATTCGAACTCGTAACTAATCCTAACATGGAAGCATTGGAAAAACTCATAGAAGCAAAAAATCGTAAATATCCTTGATCATGAGACAGATAATTGTCACTATAAATAAGAACCAAGATTCCAACAGTAGTAATTAATATTGACATAATAGAAGTCAGTGGATCGATCAAGTCGCCAAACTCTAAGGAAAAATCATGATGGATGGTCCAAGACCATACATATTGATAAATCGAACTCCCGTTTATTTGGTGAATCGCCAGGTCCGCCGAAAAAAACATAACTATACTTAGTAATAAAACACTAGGAAAAGCCCACATGCGACGCAGATTTTTTGTTGTCGTTGGAACAAGAAGAAGTCCCACTCCTATTGCTATAGGAACCGGAAGAGGAACGAGAGGTATGATCCATGCATATTGATATGTACGTTCCATAAGAAAATCAAAGTTTTTTCTATTCTTAGTAATTGAAGTAATTGAATTGTTTCCGATTCACCATCTCTTATCTCTTTCGGAAGGAACAATCCAAAAAAAAATCAAAATAGGAAAGAACTCAAATAGAATTTTCCATTTTCAATCATTCCATGAATTTCATTCTTACAAGAATTTCTATTCTATGGAACAAGGAAAAAGAATTCTCGTACTTGATTCTGATATAGGTCATAGGATCCATCAATAACTCGACCCAATCAAAATCAAAAGAAGACTTGGGTATTAATTCGGGATAATTCACTAATTCTGATTGGGTGGAGCAAGCTGCCTAGGCTTTGAGGAAACTCTACGATACCTATCACTTCACTAACTGTCACTGCGCTTCGAATTGAAAGATAAGAATTTGGAGATAGGATGAAATGAAAGCTCTCTCGGGACTTGCTTTTCACCGAATTATCGAATAGATTGTTGTTGGCGCCGGAATAATTACCCGAATGAAATCCGTATCGCGCCTATGTTCTTTTTGAGTTAGTGATTCGATCATATCATATATAGGGACTTCGAATTCTCAGGACTGTCTTATAGTATATTTGATTCTATCAATTTCCATACTAAAAGTAAAAACGTTTCGTAGCTTCATATTGGGACTTCTAATTCTCAGGACTGTCTTATTCTATATTCTATAGATTTACATACTAAAAGTCAAACAATTTCCGTTGTAGTATAAAAAAAAACTTCGAGGTAATTGGAATGTTCAAATTGTTGCGACTATTGTTGAAAAAGTGGGTTTGTCAACTGAAACGTCTCCTTGTCTTTTTGCATTTCATAATAAATGCGAGATTCGGAAGAAACAATTTCATTTCGTTGTCTGGAGACTGATGGTCCATTTCTGGATCACGTTGTTTCCCGCACTTCGCGAGAATTTCGAGTTTGAGTTGATCTTATTATTGTTTCGACTGAAACGACTCTTTTTCTGGATTTATGTCCTAGATAAACACTTTGGCGAATTCTTTGGGGTATTGCAACTCGTTCTGCTCATCCCCTTCAGTATTTTTCTCATTCGACACAAAAATCAAAGAAATTCATTTCTGGCAAAACTGATAATCGGTTTGTTCATTCTCTATCTATATTCTCACCGATAGTATATGGATGTCCAAACTATCTAACTATCTAAGAGAATATAGAATCGAGATTGCCATAGTAAGAGAAGTAAATTAATTCAGTCTGAATTGGGGTTGACTTACCGATATTTCCATAGTAAAAGGAATACAAAGTCAACAAATTTCCGTTGTAGTAAAAAAAAAGCTTCGAGTAGTTAGGAACAAATCAAGAATTCTTAACTTGCTATATTCTATATAAGAGGCTGAATATTACAATTCATCTCATTTTTTTAGTTTGTAGTAAAGTAAGGTATTTCAGTCGATTTTGCTTCATTTATCATTTAGTTCATTCTGAATTTAGGCTTCCACTTTCAATTGAATCCCCCCTCTTTGGAGAAAGCACCATGATACAGATTGTTTGGTTAATCCAAAAACTTCTCCAGAAGTTTTTCGAAGTGACTTGTGTTGTCTGGAAACATGTGACCCATTTCTGGAGCACATTCTTTCCTCGCGCGAATTTCAAGTTTCAATTGACCTTATTATTGTTGCGACTAAAACTAGTCCTATTCTTTTTTAGATTAAAACGGCTCTTTTTAGTAATTAAACAACGACTCTTTTTCTGGATTTATGTCCGAAATGAACACTTTGGCGGATTCTTCTGGGTATTGGGAATCGCTCTTCTCATCCGCTTCAGTATTTGTCTGATTCAATGGAAACACAAAAATTCATTTCTGGCAAAACTCCTAATAGTTTTGTTAATTTTCTATCTATATCTTCGCCGATAGTCATAGTCTATGAATTTCCCGACTATCTACTAGCATCTACGGAAGAAGGAAGCGAGAAGGATGTATCCGCAACAACTGGCTTTCTGATGGGGCAGCTCATCATGTTCTTATCAATTTTTTATGCACCTCTCCATCTAGCATTGGGGACACCTCACACAATAACTACCCTAAGTTTCCTCTATTTTGGGGTTTATTTCTTTTGGCGCAATGACAAAGACTTTTTTGATTCGGTAGCGCCCAACAGAAGGGCAATGCGGAATTTCTACACTCACTATGTATTCCTTACTAATAGCGTGAACCAATTTTCGGAGGTGAATCTATGATGAGACGCCTTCAAAAATTGTTCCAAAAACTTCGCCAAAGGTTTTTCTATAAACTCCGGAAGTTATTAGATCGCCTTAAATGGATCCTTTTCTATCTAAGGTTCCTATGGATCTTCGGATTATGGAAAGATCTCTTTTTATTCTCTCACCTATCTCTCCTAATTTGGGGATCGTTTAGGGAATTAGATTCCATCATTAAGATGCGAATGTTATTGGCGATAATCCTGAGTAGGATCCTGATCGAAATATGGGAAGATTGGCCGGATCTATGGGAGTTTCATTCTGACCTTATGATTTGGCTTTGTTTCGCATGGTTACTTTCTTTGGCTTTACTATTGGCTTTCTAATTCGAATTCTTGGGTTATGATCATTCTTTCCTCTCTATGGGTATTTATATTAAGAAACTAGTAATTGAATCCAATGAAATTCGTTCCTTGTATTTGGGTAGTTCCCTTTTGTAAAGAAAACTTGTGAAGTCAAAATAAAAATGGATTTGACGCATAATAGAGAAAGTTGGAGTTTCTTTCTCTATTATGGGTTCGGTTTTGTGTTTTATCGGGGCTACAGGGTTGCTTTCTCTATTATGGGTATAGAAACAATAATAATCTCGAATTCGATTTTGAATTCTAACGATTTAGTTATTCAGAATTCTTAGTCAATTTTATCCCAGGACGAGGCGAGGTCCCGGGGGACTAGGAAAGAATAAAAGAGGCAATGGAGGTTTCGTGCCAAATAAAAAGAAACGAATATTTTGTTTTCTATTCGCTTTAGCTATTTTGGGTATCCTGGTTTTCAATCGTTTCTTTGTGGTTTTCGTCCCTAATCGGCAGTTTAGGGATAAGACCGATTCAGTTGTGGATCTCCTGGACAGTAAAGACGGAAATAAAAAGTATCTGCCCAAAACTCCCAAAATGATCTATAGATTGCCATTGAAATCTCCAGAAACTACAGACAATTCCCAAGATATATCTTTTCCTGGGACAAGTGATCTCCTGTTTCCTCCAATGGAGTCTAGCGAAACTAATTCCCAAGATATATCTTTTCCTGGGACAAATGATCTCCTGTTTCCTGAAATTCCTTCGAGATCCCCGGAAAATCCTGAAGGTTTTTCACAACGTTTCTCTTTCCGGGTTCCGGATGAAATCCTTTTTCCTGAAATTCCTCAGAAAAGTCGGGAAACAAGAGAATTTATGGTAGTCGGCGGTGTTGAACAGATTCATCCTCAAATCAAAACCACAACCGACCGAGTAGCGGAAACTACAAAGCAGATGGAACAAATCAACTTTGAAATTATGGAACGAAAGTACCAAATGATTGTGGGTATTAAGCCTCTTGAGGGCGTCTCGCTTCAGGTGGAGGCGCGGTATAAAAAGGGTGGTCTTGGAGTCTCCCAAGATGTCTATAAACTATTAAAACCTATAGTTTATAGCTATTTATCACGGGATCCGATGGATTCCCAACCCGCAGTAAAAAAGCTATTTCGAACCACTCTTCACGACATTATCGATCAGAAAGATTCGGCTTCAGATGTAATAGAAACCCTAAAGACCGAACTCCTGAGAAAGGATTGGTATTTCTTAGAGCAGAAAAACCACCAAATGAAGTTATGCCAGAACAAACTGGTTTGTTTGCAACAACAGGATTCTGGGCCGGTATTGGCTGATAGAAATCTCGATTCTCCGACTCCAAGAGAGGGGATCGGGCGCTTTAGGGCCGTTCGTCAGGAAGAACCTGCCGGGGATCTGGCAAGGCCTATCCCAACCGGGGTTGCTATCTCCCCCAGTAGGTCATCCGCCGCCCGGATAGGCCGCACCCCACGGACAAGGAGTCCTAGGTCTGCGGTCACGGGCAGGTCATCCTCCGCCCAGATAGGACAATCAAGCAATCCACGGACAAGGAGTATTCGGGTTTCACAAACTCCTACGCGTGCGGTCACGGGCAGGTCGGCCTCCGTCCAGATAGGACAATCAAGCAATCCACGGACAAGGAGTATTGGGGTTTCCCAAACTCCTCCGCGTGCGGTCACGGTCAGGTCGGCCTCCGCCCAGATAGGACAATCAAGCAATCCACGGACAAGGAGTCTTGGGGTTTCCCAAACTCCTCCGCGTGCGGTCACGGGCAGGTCGGCCTCCGCCCAGATAGGACAATCAAGCGGGACAAAGAGGATTAAATATTCTCAAACTCCGTCTCGTAGGGTTCGGGGATTCTCCCAGGACAGCAGGGGACGTTCTGATTAAAGTCGACAATAGGTTAGGAACTTTGAATTAATTAATCGAAGCGAAGTAAATTGAATGAAAAAGTAGGCAAGGGGGGTTGGGGCTGCCCTCCCTCTGTGAGTATTTTAGCATTTTTTCTTTCTTATTCCCCCTTTTCTTAGCTTTCGAATTGACCCAGATACTAAAGAATCTAGATAGATTCTCTAGGTAAGGGGCATGATTTGATTCCGTTTTGGTGGTTGCAACCTTCCTACCGTCATGTTGACAATATTATATTTACATGATATAATTTATAAATGGGTCCATTTAGCTATTCATGAATCCCAGGCAGGATCCATAAAACATAAAAGGTGAAATTATGGAATTCACCGGGTAATGGTAGTTGACCCTGACGTGCATTACACAAAACTAAAGAAGTTTATTTAGGAAAGGCCTTTTTGCCGAGTTGATTCAGTGGCTAATAATCTCAGTGACTTTCGCCGATGGTCTGATTTGGCTTTTGGGGTGGTTGTTCTCCCCAAAACAGAAACCTCCGTTAAATACGCCTCCAGCGGCTGCGGAATTCAGGGAAGTATCAAGAGAAGGAGACGAAAGGACAGATCACAGTCGACCATGGCACTTCGTCTCCGAAATTGCAGGAGGGGTCTTTGGCAGCCACTGCAGAACACGGGGTGACGAGAATCGAGCAGGCTGATGACGAGGATGGATTCACGGTGCCAGAGCTGTATTGGCAGCAGCAAAAAAAAGCACTCTTGGCTGAAAGAAGGTACTACTTCTCAGCAAGGATTACTCGGAGCATCGAACTAGAGTGCCTCCTAGCGGAACACCCACAAAGGGGTTCGAGCGAAGATAAAATTCTAGAAGTAGTTGACGCTTTGAACAAGAGCTCCGGGAAACAGAAAAATTCGAGGAATCGATTTCCCTCTTATCTTATGCCAAGAAATTTTGGAAAGGGAGCACCCAGAAGTCCAAGCAAGGGTAAGAGCCCAGAGCGCTGATGCTGCGCCCCGTGAGCGTCAAGAGCCCCTTGATATCAGTGCGACTCCTGCTCCCGGTCCTTCCGGTTCAGGAAATCGGCTGACAGGCGCTCCGGGGCAGCACGATTCAAAAATCTAGGTGGATAAGGGGTCAATCTTTTTGGTTTTATTCGGTGGTTTCAACCGTCGTATTGTCATCTTGACAAAAGTTGACAATAGTATATTGGCGTCGTATATTAGGATTCGTGGATGAATGGATCTATGTATCCAGCAAAGGATCCATAAAATTCGCTATCGAATCTATTATGGGATTCGATGGTTAGGATCGATCTAACCCAATTTTTTTCAAAAATTAGAATAACCCTAGATTCATACTCTAACATATGAACAGTAAGAACTAGAATTCTTATCAATACTGGAACTCATAGGGAAGAAAGTGGATTTATGGAATATGCAGTATTTACAGAAAAAAGTGTTCGTAGGGAAGAATCCCTATATTTCAAATGTCGAATCAGGATCAACTAGGACAGAAATCAAGCATTGGGTCGAACTCTTCGTTGGTGTTAAAGTAATACCGATGAATAGTCATCGGCTCCCGGGAACGAATGGGACCTATTATGGGACCTACAATGCATTACAGACGTATGATCAGCGTCAACCGAGTCAATTTTATTCCACCCCTTTTACCTTTATGAAATCACGGAGTCTAAAATATAAATAAAATGACTAAACAACTGCGTAAGCTATTGCTTAATCTCTTTCGACTCACTAAGGGGTTGGTTAATCCCTTTCAACGTCTGGTAACCATGTTTGACAACATGGCGGGGACTGTGTTCCATGCTGTAACGTCGATATCCGGGAAGTGAAATGCTCTTATTTTGTTTTTGAAGTTGTTCTTACCGAAACGGAAGCCTCCGATTCCTCCGGCTCCGGAAATGCGGGAGCTTCAAAGGGGGGAAGACGACGAGGAAGTTGGGCGTGGATAACTTCTTGGACGACGAGCCTGACCCCGGGGACGAATCCGAGCAATCATATTCCTAGAAGAGATGGACTGAATAACACAATAGCAGACGCGGGTGAGATGAGACTTTGAAGCCCAATAAAGAAAGGCGCGCCTTCAGGTTCAAGAAACCGGCTCACTACAGAAGGACAACCAACCCCGCGCTGCGGGACAGGACCAGAGCTCCCCGGAGACCCCGGACGAGCTATAGTGGAACTAAGTATTTAGGGGGAATTCCAAAACCGCTCTTACGATATAGATTCGAATGAGGGTTCAGAGAGAAAGGTACCAATCAGTAGGAATTATTCTTTCTCTTCTTTCTTCGGATATTGTATGTTGTAAAAAAGGTTCCCCTAAAATCAAAAAGAACCTATCCCATTTTTTACATAGAAATATTCTATGGGAGGCACGTGTATCTCCATTGTATGTTATCAAGGAAGTCTCATCTAGGGAATAAATAAAATCAAAAGAATAATCCGAACAATACATGTCTTTCACATCCAACTCTAAACAATGAGCAACCTCTTCATTTTTGAATGGCGGTTCCAAAGAAACGTACTTCTCTGTCAAAAAAGCGTATTCGTAAAAATATTTGGAAAAAGGGGGGGTATTGGGCAGCGAGAAAAGCATTTTCATTAGCGAAATCTCTTTCTACAGGGAATTCGAAAAGTTTTTTGTACGACAACAAAAAAGAACCAAGTCTTGGAAGAATCTGAATCAATATGACTCCCTGAATTTTTCTTTTTAAAATGAAGGATTCCCATTAACTCATATTTTTCTTTTCAACGGATCAATACGAGACGGGACTGGTTATTGCGGTATTCAGAATAAGAAGTCCTTTGCTTACTGTATTCTCCATTTTTTGACGAAGTAGTGCAGGACAAGATACAAAGTTTTAGCTTTCTTTTTAGTAGGTTTTTCGAATTTGTGAAATGGGGGTTGTCATTTTCCTCATCGATTCACTTTTCATAATACACTAACTAAAAGAAAAGTCTTCTTTTTCTTTTAGGAAGGATTTTTTTGGATTAGGTATTCCTAATATGGAGTCCAAATAAGGGTCCTATATTTGGGCTGTGGAATCCATTAAGATCTATATCTATATATAGATATAGATCTTGAGAGCTTTCTTTTCTTTAGAAATATAGAATCTTTTTTTTGAAGTACGCTAAAATTCCGAGAAAGATTGAAACCTTTTAGTTTTATGCCTGGAGAGAGGACAGAACTATCTAGTTCCAACTGCTGCATTTCCATTCCAGGCGAAGTGAAACCAATGGAAAGCTCTTTATGAAAGTGAAACCTAACACCCTACGATCCCATAATACTAATGATTGTTGAACGTTCAATTAGTAATTGAAACGAGTGGTTTTTCAGTGATGGTCAGATTCCCTAAAAAAGATTTGATTGAATTGACTCCTTAGAATCTCGACGATTGAATAGGGATGGGATATTATGTTTTCGAGTACGCCGCTATGGTGAAATCGGTAGACACGCTGCTCTTAGGAAGCAGTGCTAGAGCATCTCGGTTCGAGTCCGAGTAGCGGCATCTTCGAAAAGAGATACAATAAATCATTATAATGAATGGAATTCCTTAATTTCCATTCCAGTCTTGAAGGATCTCCCTTTTTATTTTAGGATTTTTTTATGATATTCTCGACTATACAACATATATTCACTCACATTTCTTTTTCGATCGTTTCAATTGTAATTACTATTTATTTACTAACCTTATTATTAGTCTACGAAACGCTAGGACTCTATAATTCGTCAGAAAAAGGCATGATAGCTACCTTTTTCTGTATAACAGGATTGTTAGTTACTCGTTGGATTTCTTCGGGACATTTTCCCTTAAGTGATTTCTATGAATCAGTAATGTTTCTTTCGTGGGGTTTTTCCATTATTCATATGGTTCCACATTTTAGGAACCAAAAAACCCATTTAAGCGCAATAACCGCGCCAAGTACTATTTTGACTCAAGGCTTTGTTACCTCAGGTCTTTTCGAAGAAATGCATCAATCCACAATCTTAGTACCTGCTCTCCAATCTCAATGGTTAATGATGCACGTAAGTATGATGGTATTGAGCTATGCAGCTCTTTTATGTGGCTCGTTATTCTCAGTAGCGCTTCTAGTCATTACATTTCGAACACGCATAGATATTTTTAGCAAAAAAAATCATTTATTAACAGGGTCATTTGTTTTTGATGAGATCCAATACGCAAATGAAAGAGGCAGTATTTTACGAAACACTTTTTTTCTTTCATTTCGAAATTATCACATGTATCAGTTGATTCAGCAATTGGATCGTTGGAGTTATCGTGTCATTAGTCTAGGGTTTCTCTTTTTAACCATAGGTATTCTTTCGGGCGCGGTATGGGCTAATGAGGCATGGGGGTCATATTGGAATTGGGATCCAAAGGAAACTTGGGCATTTATTACTTGGACCCTATTTGCAATTTATTTACATATGAGAACAAATCCAAATGTTCAAGGCACGAATTCCGCAATTGTGGCTTCTCTTGGATTTCTTATAATTTGGATATGTTATTTTGGGGTCAATCTATTAGGAATAGGATTCCATAGTTATGGCTCATTAACATCGAATTGAAGAAGCGACCCCATCTACAGGAACAGAGTCTGAAGTTTGTGTGAGTTTTTGAGAACCCTTTGATTCCAGTAGTGATTCAAATGGTTCTCAAAAACTCCAAACGTATCTGATTCGAATGGACTTTCTTTTCTTTTTCCTTAAGATAAGGAAAAAGAAGACTTCTTTTTTTTCATTGTCCAGCGAATGGTTTTTGAAATCATAGCATTATTTTCTATCTTATTCATGAAAACTCTCTTATCTATAAAAGTAATTCGATAGGATAGTTTCCACCTTGTCAACGGATAGTGAGAGAAGGAAATCCGGATAAATACCAATCCCTATTAGGGGTAGAAAGATACAGATCGAAACAAAAAGTTCTCGTGGTCCAGAATCCAAAAAAGAAGAGTTTGGGGCTGGAAATTGCTTGTATCCATAGAACATCTGGCGTGACATAGATAATGAATAAATAGGAGTGACTATCATTCCCATTGCCATTACAAAAGTAATGAGTATTTTTGGCATTAAAAGAGATTTTGGACTGGTAATTATTCCAAAAAAAACTACTAATTCGGCAACAAAACCACTCATTCCCGGCAATGCAAGAGAAGACATCGAGAAGCTACTGAACATTGTAAATATTTTCGGCATTGGGATAGCTATTCCGCCCATTTCGTCGAGATAAACAAGACGTATTCTATCGTAACTCGTTCCTGCCAAGAAAAAAAGCGCCCCACCAATAAATCCGTGAGAAATGATTTGTAAAATGGCTCCATTTAGTCCTGTATCGGTTATAGACCCAATTCCTATAATTGGAAAACCCATATGAGATACAGAAGAATAAGCTATTCGCTTTTTTAAATTGCGTTGGCCAGGAGATGTTGAAGCTGCATAGATTATTTGAACTGTACCTATTATCATCAACCAGGGAGAAAATATCGAATGAGCGTGGGGTAAGAATTCCATATTGATCCGAACCAATCCATACGCTCCCATTTTTAATAAGATTCCGGCTAGAAGCATACACGTACTGTAATGTGCCTCCCCATGGGTATCTGGTAACCATGTATGTAAGGGTATAATCGGTGATTTGACAGCATAAGTAATAAGAAATCCAAAATAGAATAGTATTTCTAATGCCACTGGATACGATTGATTCGCTGAGGTTTCAAAATGTAAGGTTGCTTCGTTGGAACCATAGAAACCCATGCCCAGAACTCCCATTAATAGAAAAACGGAACCTCCCCCAGTGTACAAAAGAAACTTTGTAGCTGAGTACAAACGTTTCTTCCCTCCCCACATGGATAGAAGTAGGTAAACAGGAATTAATTCGAACTCCCACATGATAAAAAAAAGTAAAAGATCTCGAGAAGAAAATGATCCGATTTGGCCGCTGTACATTGCTAACATCAGGAAATGGAACAATCGTGAATCCCGAGTCACTGGCCGAGCCGCTAAAGTCGCTAAAGTAGTGATGAATCCCGTCAGTAAAACGGGTCCTATGGAAATTCCATCGATTCCGAGTCTCCAGTGAAAATCCAAAAAATGGATCCATCTAAAATCCTGTTCTAATTGGATTAAGGGATCGTCCAATTGGAAATGATAACAGAATGCGTAGGTCGTTAGAAGTAGGTCTATTGTGCATATAGAGAGAGTATACCACCGAATCATCTTATTTCCCCTATGAGGAAAAAAGAAAATGGAAGAACCCGAGGATATCGGCAAGATCACAATTATTGTTAACCAAGGAAAAGAATTCGTGGTAAAGACAAGATACACTTTGACCAAAAAACCCGTGCTCGAGGGAATCTTTTTGAGCGAGTACGGGTTTTTGTCGGTAAGGAGAAAAAAATGGGTTCACGAAGAGTTTTCTAGAACGTATCAATAAGCCAGTCCCATGCTTCGCGTTGTCTCATGCCATAAATAAACCCGGACACTCAAGAAATCTGTTGGACAAGCGGATTCACACCTCTTACAACCTACACAGTCTTCTGTTCTTGGAGCAGAAGCAATTTGCTTAGCTTTACATCCGTCCCAAGGTATCATTTCTAATACATCTGTGGGGCAGGCTCGCACACATTGAGTACACCCTATACATGTATCATAAATCTTTACTGAATGTGACATGGTATCTATCCACTTTTTGAACGTCATAAATTTTCGATCTAGTAAAATCATAAAGGAATCATATCATAGATGGTAGACACCAGACGAATCGAGGGTTTACCAGAATCGATTTCAAAGCAATCTACTTCTGGATCTGCTCATGATAGTGGTCCAAGATACTTTGATTTATTACGTTTTAGCAAACCGGGGCCTATGTTTGTTTCTATCGTACAGACCAATTTGAAAATGTTCGATTCAGTATTTCGATGATTACCGCTATTTATTCAGCAAGTTCAATTGATTGATACGCGTGGATTTTCTGTTACGATGAATTGACGAAACAATCGCAGGTCCAATAGCGGCTTCAGCGCCTGCAATAGCTATCACAAAAATCGCGAAAATGGTTCCAACTCATGTCCAAACGAATCACACGTAGAGATATGGATAAAACACATGGAGTTAATGGTATTTCATAACTAATCGATTGAGCAGCAGCTAGTAGACCACCCAAAAAGGAATATTTATTATTCGAACCATATCCTGATCCTGACATAAGAAGTCCAAAGGGAGCAATACTTGAAACAGCAATCCATAAAAAAACACTTCTAATGAGATACACTAGAACAAACCGGTAGCTAAAAGGAATTACTGAATAATTTAGTAAATGGATATAACTGCACTTGTTATATTCTGTATATAGATATAGTCTCGTGTTATTCTATTCCACCCCTTTTATAGGATTTGACTTTCAATCGAAGCCCTCCATTTTTACCCCCTAGTCAGGAGAATATGAACAGATTATATTCTGTATATAGTCTCGTATTATTCTACTCCACCCCTTTTATAGGATTTGACTTTCAATCGAAGCCCTCCATTTTTACCCCCTAGTCAGGAGAATATGAACAGATTATATTCTGTATTATAGTCTCATGTTATTCTATTCCACCTCTTTTAGAGGATTTGACTTTCAATCAAAGCCCTCCATTTTTACCAACTATTCAGCAGAAGATGAACAGGTTACTCTTGTTACTCTTGGTACGATTTATTTGCTTAATCCAAAAACTGCGTAACAAGTTTTTGGAAATTACTTCTCTTGTCTGGAAACATGTGACCCATTTCTGGAACACATTATTTCCTCTCGCGAAGGTCGAGTTTATGTTTACCTTATTATTGTTGAGACTAAAACTAGTCCTAGTCGTTTTTAGATTTAAACGTCTATTTTTAGTAAAAAAACGACTAATAAAACGACTCTTTGTCTGGATTTCTGTCCAAACTAAATACTTTCACCACTTCCTCTTGCTAGTGGGAATCGTTCTGCTAAGCCGCTTAAGTATTCATATACTTAGGTGGAAACCAAAAAATGAATTTCTTGGAAACCTTCTACTAATAGTTATTTTCGTTTTCTTAATTTTGTGTCTCTATCTGAACCGCTAGTATATGAATTTACCGACTATCTACTAGCATCTACTCTATAATAGAATAGAGAATCAAACAAGAGAAATATACAAAGTCAACAAATTTCCCTTGTAGTAAAAAACAAAACTTCGAGGTAATTGGAATGTTCAAATTGTTGCGACTAGCTACTCTCGTTCGTTTCTGTATGTGGATAACCAATTCAGTTGTTGTGGCCGGACTCTTTTATGGATTTCTGACCGCAGGGACCCTAGGGCCCTCATATCTCTTGCTTCTCCGATCTCGGGTTATGGAAGAAGGAAGCGAGAAGGATGTATCCGCCACAACTGGCTTTCTGATGGGGCAGCTCATCATGTTCCTATCAATTTTTTATGCACCTCTCCATCTAGCATTGGGGACACCTCATACAATAACTACCCTAAGTTTACTCTATTTTGGGGTTTATTTCTTTTGGCGCAATGACAAAGACTTTTTTGATTCGGTAGCGCCCAACAGAAGGGCAATGCGGAATTTCTACACTCACTATGTATTCCTTACTAATAGCATTTTTCCACTATTCAACCATGTCGTTTTTCCAAGTTCGACCTTACCCCGAGTCATCAGTATTTATATCTTTCGATGCAACAACAAAATGTTATTTTTAACAAGTAGTTTTGTTGGCTGGTTTATTGGTCACATTTTGTGTATGAAAGGTTTTGAATTGATCTTATTCTGGATACGAAAAAATCGTTCTATTAGATTGGATAGATACCGTGCGGCAGACTTTCGAAATTCTCTGGAGCGAATTTTTACCATTCTATTATTTCTCTCCTGTGTTTACTATTTAGGCAGAATTCCGTCCCCTAGTAGCATGCAGAATAAGAAAAAGAAAGAAGAAGAAACCTCGGTAGAAAAGGACAAAAGTGCAGACAAAACAGATATAGACACAACTCCCAAACAGAAGAAAGCGGAACCCGCCTCGGCAGACCTTTCCTTTTTTTCGGAAAACTTAGATGAAAAAATGAAAGAAAAGAAAGCCTTCTTTAGGTTGGAAACGGGTCTTATTACTTGTCTTTTCAACTATAAACGATGGACTCGACCATTACGATATATAACAACTCATAGATTACAAAAGGCTCTAAGAACTGAAATGTCAGACTATTTTTTTTATACATGCCGAAGTGATGGAAAAGAAAGAATCTCTTTTACCTATCCACCAAGTTTGTCAACCTTTTTTGAAATGATAGAAAGAAAGGGGTTTTTGGAAACACCAGCAAAACTCCCCTCTGATGAATTGTATAATCACTGGGTTTCTACCAATGAACAAAAAAGAACTAGCCTGAGCAACGAATTTTTCCATCGCATTGAGGCTCTAGAAAGGGGATCTCCGGATCTGGCTGTACTGGAAAAAAGGACTCGATTATGTACTGATGAGACTGAACAAGAATGCTTGCCTAAAAAGTACGATTCTTTTTTAAATGGGCCCTTTCGTGGAACAACCAAAAAATTACTCCCAAGCGTTAAAAAGGAAAATGAGAAGGAAAATGATTCGGTAAAATTACTCCCAAGCGTTAAGAAGGAAAATGAGAAGGAAAATGATTCGGTAAAATTACTCCCAAGCGTTAAGAAGGAAAATGAGAAGGAAAATGATTTGGTAATTCCCCCTGCAGGGGATTCCAACGAAAAAATGTGGATAAACAAGTTTTATGGTATCCTTTTCCCTGATTACCAAGACTTCGAACAAAAATTAGATACATTTGAGGCACAATCGGGATTCTCAGACCAAGGAAAAATGGATTCAGAAGATCAAATGCGATATTTATCCGGTGCAAATACAACTGACCCAAAAGACAAAAAAAAAAAAAAAAAAAAGGAGAGATTTGCCCTACCAGAAATTGGGAAACCGGTTCCTCGATGGACATACCAATTGCTTTCCGATTCGGCGGAAATAGACGTGACGGAAGAAGACCCAGACTTGTCTGGGATTGTTTCAAGACCCTTCAAAAATGTATTCGTTTTGGATTGGAAGGACTATTATACGAAGCAGGGGACGGCGAAGGAGTATGATGACGAGGATGAGGATACTGCAGATATTTTAGTACGCTATTCAAAACAATCGGATTTTAATCGAGAGTTAATCAAAGGATCCGCCCGCGCTCAAAGACGTAAAACAGTTACCTGGCAACTATTTCAAACAAATCTGCATTCTCCACTTTTTTTGGACAGAATAGACACAATTTTCTCCCCAACACTGAAAATTCTGAATCCAATCTTTAGGATCTTTAGGAATTGGATAGAAAAAGGCGCGGAAGTGAAAACTTGGGATTACGAGGAAGATGATGAGTCAGAAGAAGGAGAGGACAAGGCACACGAAGAGGGAGGTGGGGCACAAGGGAAGAAAGATGAGGCGGAGGCCGAAGCCGAAAAAAGGGAGAGCGCGAGGGAGAAGCGACTAGAAATCGCAGAACTGTGGGATACCACGCCGTATGCGCATAGAATAAGGGGCTATTTGTTACTAGCCCAATCAATTCTTAGAAAATCTATTGTATTACCCTCATTGATTATAGCCAAAAACTTGAGCCTTTTTTTATTATTTCCATTTCACTTCCCCCAAAAATTCTCAGAGTGGTACCAAGATTGGGACGAAGATTGGAAGGCGTCGGGAAGAGAAATTCATGTTAAGTGTACTCAGAATGGCGTTTCAATATCTGAAACAGAATTTCCGCAAAATTGGTTAACAGACGGTATGCAGATCAAAATCCTTTTCCCTTTCCGTCTTCAGTATAATTTTCAACTACAAATCCATCATAAAGGGAAAAATCCAATGCAAAAGAAAAGAAAAAAAGAAAAATCTTCCTTTTTAACAATCTGGGGAATGGAAACGGAACGGCCTTTTGGTGATCCCCTAGAAGAACCTCATCCTCTTAACCCTATTTATAAAGAATTTGAAAAACGAATTAGGGAAGCGAAAAAGAAAAGTTTTAAATTGTTAAAAAAACCGGTACAATGGATTCTAGATCCGTTTATCAAATTTGGAGTGAGGGAAGGGGATGAATTGAGTGAGGGGCAAAATGAGAAAAATTTTCTAATAAGGAATCAGAGTTTTGATGAATCGTCTAGTCAAATTCAATCTATAGATTGTACAAAACCTTCACTGATAGAACAAAAAATTAAGGATCTGTCCGATAGGACAAGTACAATTAGAAATCAAATTGAAAAAATAACAAATGACAAGAAAACAAAATTTTTAATACCCGATAGAAACATTAGTCCTAGCGAGGCGAATTTTGCTGAGAAAAGATTAGACTCCTCAAAAAACCTTTGGCAAATAGTAAAAAGAAGAAATGTGAGATTAATAAGGAAAGGTCGCATTTTAGGAGGATTTTTCATTGAGAGTATTTTATCTCAAATTCTCATTCGTAGTTCGAATCGTATTGTAGAAATGTGTCTTGACTTAATCCAATTAAAAAAAAGAATTCTTGATACATACAGTTACTTTAAGCAAACAAATCACGAAGGAATTGATGAAAATCCAATGAATTGGCTTTCGACTCTAAAAAAGTCTAATATTGGTAATAAAAATTCAAAGACTTTTTGTGAGATAGTTTCCTTGTCACAAGCATATGTATTTTACAAATTATCACAAAGACCGGGTATTCACAAATATCCCTTGAAATTTGTCTTTCAATATCCTCGAACATCTCTTTTTCTTAAAGAGAGAATAAAGAATTTTTTTGGAACACAGGGAATATTTCATTTCGAATCAAGGCATAAAGAACATGAAAATGCAGAACTGACGGAATGGAAAAACTGGTTAAGGGGCCACTATCAATATGATTTATCTCAGACGAGATTGTCTAAATTTATGTCCCAAAAGTGGCGAAATCGGATCAATCAAAGTCGTAAGGTTCCAAATCTTGACGCACCAAGTTTGTATTCATATGAAAAAAATGAAAAAAAACAATTGATTCTTTGTGAGAAACAAAAAGAAAAAGAAGCTTCATTATCAGTTAAAACAAAAAACGAGAAATTTAAAAAACATTACAAATATGATCTTTTATCACATAAATATATAGATTATGGAGAAAGAAAGGATTTTTCTATTTATAGATTGCCATTACAAGAAAACGAAGGTCAAGGGATTCCCTCGGAGTACATCACGTATAAACCTGATTTTTTTTCTATCCGTAGATATAGTAGAAAAAATTCGGATAGAAAATATTTGGATTGGCAAATCATTTGTTTTCTAAAGATGAGACATATTGAAACCTGGATCAATAAAAAAACGAGGATTGCACTCCCTTATTCTCCAATAATTAATACAATTGATAAAAAGGATCTTTTTTATTATACGATTCATAAACAAGTCACCTCATCCCAAAACAAAACTACATCCCAAAACAAAACTACATCCCAAAACAAAACAAAAAACTATCCTTTTGACTGGATGGGGATGAATAAAGCAAGACTAATTCAACCTCAGCGCAGTAAGAAATCGATTTCTGAAAAATATGGAATGAACCCGTGGATCATACCAATCAAATTACTTTTTTTCGAGTTTAATAACAATCAAAACATCCTTGATAGTCATGAAACAAAAACTACCAAAAAAAAAGAGAAAAAGGAGCTTAAATTAGAGAATCAAAATAAAGAAGAAGAAAAACAGTCTGGCCAAGGAGAACCCCAATCAAATCAACCAAACCAAGGGGAGCCTCCATCAAATCAATCAAACCAAGGGGAACCTCCATCAAATCAACCAAACCAAGGGGAGCCTCCATCAAATCAATCAAACCAAGGGGAACCTCCATCAAATCAACCAAACCAAGGGGAGCCTCCATCAAATCAATCAAACCAAGGAGAGCCTCCATCAAATCAATCAAACCAAGGAGAGCCCCAACCAAATCAACCAAATCAAGGGGAGCCTCCATCAAATCAACCAAATCAACAACAAGATGTTAAAGAAGAGTCTGGAGCCTCAGACATTGAAAAAGAGAAAAAGAAAAGTAATAAGAAGAAGTGGAAACCACTAACCGACCTAGACATCTTCCTGCAAAAGAACAGTTACGTGAGTTCTCAGTTGACATGGAACAATCTTGTTGAGGAAAATTTTATCACTACTATTAATATTGTGAGTTTCCTGATTAGACTAAGAGATCCAAGAGAAATGGGAGAAATGGCTCTATCCTTTTTTCGAAGAAAAGAAATGCCTCTGTCGATTCTAAAGTATAAGAAACCGAAACTTATTCTGGACAGTGAATCTGAACTTATTCTGGACAGTGAATCTGAACTTATTCTGGACAGTGAATCTGAACTTACTCTGGAAAGTGATCCTGAACTTACTGGGGAAAGTAAACCTAAACTTACTCGGGAAAGTAAACCTAAACTTACTCGGGAAAGTAAACCTAAACTTACTCGGGAAAGTAAACCTAAACTTATTCTGGAAAGTGAACCTAAACTCACTCTGGAAAGTAAACCTGAACTTATTCTGGAAAGTGAACCTAAACTCACTCTGGAAAGTAAACCTGAACTTACTCAACCTGAACTTACTCTGGAAAGTAAACCTGAACTTACTCAACCTGAACTTACTCTGGAAAGTAAACCTGAACTTCCTCCAGAAAGTGTTACTCGGGAAAGCCACCTTAAGCTTACTCTAGAAAGTGAACCTGAACCCCCACTTCTATTTCCTATTCCTAAAGCTCTAAAAAATGGAGAAATACTAATCAAACTAGCTCGTATACCTAGAAAATGGGATGGTCCATTAATTATGTATCAAACCATAGCTATTTCACTGATCCATAAGAATAAACATCCAATTACTATTAATAGAAAAACGAATCAAAAATGCCAAGAAAAAGAAAATGTTGAGAGGAATGATTTTTCTGAATTCATTACAAAAATAAAACAAGAAAAGATGGTTGGGAATACAGATGAAAATCGTTATGATTTGCTTGTTCCTGAAAACATTTCATCTTCTAGGCGTCGTAGAGAATTGCGAATTCGAATTTGTTTAAATTCCGGGAAGGTAAATCCGGATGTTGTGGGTAAAACGCAAGTATTTTGCAACGAAAACAACGTAAAGAACTGTAGTAGTCCACTTTTTACTAATAGTAAGCATCTTGATATAGAGACAACTCAATTAATGAAATGGAAATTTTTTCTTTGGCCAAATTACCGATTAGAAGATTTAGCTTGTATGAATCGCTATTGGTTTGATACTAGTAATGGAAGCCGTTTCAGTATGTTAAGGATACAGATGTATCCACACTTGAGAATTCGTTGATGATATACCTATCATAAGATATCCTTGTAACAGGTCAAAATTGAAACTCGAGTTATTACTTCTATGACAACTTTCAAATTCCCCTCCCTTTTTGTGCCTTTAGTGTTCCTGGTAGTTCCCGCAATGGTAACGCATTTCTATTTCTTCCAAAAATTCTCTCGGTCCGATGGAAGCAAATCCCATCGATTTCTTTCAAGACCGGATCACAATATCGATTTGTCAAATTGGGGGACAAGATAAAGCTTCCACATACATAGGATTCTTCTCTTTCTTATGTATGTGGAACCAGGGCTGTGACTACCTGAATTTTCAGATAGACACTTCTACTTCTTCTATTCCACCCAATTACGGTAACCTAACCCTGAATTAACCGACGCTCTCTGACTGATTTGGTTTTTCTTTTTTTCGTTTGCAAGGTTGGTTTTTTCAAGATACCCATCGAAAAATGACCCACAACACGCCCCAACCGCAGAAAGGTTGGCTTGCGCTTGTATTCGGCTGGCTACTGGTCCCATCGATCGTTACTGTTTCACTTCCCGTCATTCTTTGGGTCGGACTAAGCATTTCGACTTCATTTGTGCCCCGACCAACAGCTAATCCATCGAAAGCCCTTCCCTCATATTCGAGTACAATGCATGAAAGCGATGCTAAGGGCTCTTCCGGGGATAAAACCCCAACTGAAGACACACATGCGTTTGAGGCCACATTGCAAGACCGAGAATGGGACTGGTGTCACCAACGTATCCGGGAGGCGCAAGGACTCAAGTTTTCCAGTTATGAGCAACTCAAACGCTTCATTCTTTTCCAAAATCTTGCAAGGCAGATTGGAGCGTCAGAAACTGAGAAACATCAGCTGGAGATGCAAATCCGCACGGAAGAAAAGTTCTACGAAACTCAAGAGAATCTGATAGAGGGATTCGTTGAACAAATGGATGCTCTTGAAGCTTTGAATCCTGTCCTCAAGGAGCGTCGACGTCTCCAAATTGCATGTGATGGGCCTGGAGAACCAGGTGGTAAGGTATCCTCTTTAGGTTTTGCTATTAATGAGTCGGCACAGAGGCGCGCACAACGACAGCTCCAAGCGAGTTCTTCCGCAACTCCAAGGAATACTATTCTGACTAGGAGGAGGTTATGTCCGGCAAATTCCCAAATTGACATTACATTGGATTCCGAAACGGTTTTGAGGATTACCTCGGGAGATGAAACTACAAGATCCAACTAAAGCCAAGATTTCAATGATCCTGGTAGGGTTGGTACGGCAATGGGACCTCATTTCTCTTTCTTTAGAAAATTCTCTTGAAACAAATCCCAGCGATTTTTTTCAAAACCGGATCACAATATAGATTTGTCAAATTGGGGGACAAGATAGAGCTTCCACATACATAAGAGCTCTTATGTATGTGGAACCATTGGAGGTCTGCGGATACCTGCATTTAGTTCATTTTCAGTAGAGCTAGTATCAATTGCTAATCGATCCGCGGCTATCTGAAACCGAAACACACGGTATCTCTATTTCATTTATGGAAATTTACATCGCTCAGTCCGATGAAGCAGATGTTTTTCGATCTTATCTAATCAAATGATTCCTCAAAGTTACCGTAATATAATAATGGGTCTATGAGAGTGACTTTAGATAGAGTTGTGGAGTAGGTTACAAGATACAGCTTCCTCCGAACACATACATAAGATCTTTTCTCTTTCTTATATATGTGGAACCGTCATCTGTGGGTATGGGTTTCGCGGTTTTGTGTGTAGAGAATTCCACATTACTATGCATAGACGAATCCACTTTCAAATTGGATTGATTATTAATTCAATATTAGTCTGTAATATGTCCCATCCCAACTGAGAATGAATGTCATTATTTTTATTGATTGGTCAAATCCATGGCTGTAATTTGTAGAAACTCAAAATAAAATAAGGAGGGGAGGGGGAAGGAGTCTTTTTATGGTAAAAAATACATTCATTTCAGTTATTCCGCAAGAAGAAAACAAGGGGTCTGTTGAATTTCAAGTATTCAGTTTCACCAATAAACTGAAGAAAATCACTTCACATTTGAAATTACACAAAAAAGATTATTTATCTCAGCGAGGTCTACAGAAAACTCTGGGAAAACGTCAACGGTTGCTGACGTATTTGTCAAATAAAAATAGAGTGCGTTATAAAGAATTAATCGATCAATTGGATATTCGGGAGTTAAAAACTCGTTAAGTTAAGTGATAAGTTAATTGGAAGAGCCCTTAAATAAATAGCATTATATTATTTGATTTTTTAGAGCTTGAATTTGGATGAACTTTATTTCGTTTGCAACAATTCATAGAATACTGATCCTGAATCGGAGAAAACGCGTATGAATGGACCGACTACAAAAAAAGACCTCATGATAGTCAATATGGGTCCTCACCACCCATCAATGCATGGTGTTCTCCGCCTCATCATTACTCTCGACGGTGAAAATGTTATTTACTGTGAACCCATATTGGGTTATTTACATAGAGGGATGGAGAAAATTGCGGAAAATCGAACAATTATACAATATCTACCTTATGTAACACGTTGGGATTATTTAGCTACTATGTTTACAGAGGCAATAACAGTAACCGCCCCAGAACGTTTGGGAAATATCCAAGTACCTAAAAGAGCTAGCTATATCAGAGTCATTATGTTGGAATTGAGTCGCATAGCTTCTCATCTGTTATGGCTCGGCCCTTTTATGGCGGATATTGGTGGGCAGACACCTTTCTTCTATATTTTAAGAGAGAGAGAATTAATATATGATCTATTCGAAGCTGCCACAGGTATGCGACTTATGCATAATTTTTTTCGCATCGGAGGAATCGCTGCTGATTTACCTCATGGTTGGGTAGATAAGTGTTTTGATTTCTGTGAGTATTTTTTAACAGGAATGGCTGAATATCAAAAGCTTATTACTCGGAATCCTATTTTTTTGGGCCGAGTTGAAGGAATAGGCATTGTTAGTGGGGAGGAAGCCATAAATTGGGGTTTATCGGGACCAATGCTAAGGGCTTCCGGACTCCAATGGGATCTTCGTAAAATTGATCATTATGAGTGTTATGATGAATTTGATTGGGAAGTACAGTGGCAAAAAGAAGGGGATTCATTAGCCCGTTATTTGGTCCGAATCAGTGAAATGATGGAATCCATAAAAATGATTCAACAAGCTCTAGAAGGACTTCCAGGGGGGCCCTATGAGAATTTAGAACTCCGGCGCTTTGGAAGAGAAAGGGATTCAGAGTGGAATGATTTTGAATATCGATTCATTAGTAAAAAACCATCTCCATCTTTTGAATTGTTGAAACAAGAGCTTTATATGAGAGTGGAGGCGCCAAAGGGAGAATTGGGAATTTTTCTGATAGGGGATCAAAGTTTTTTTCCCTGGAGATGGAAAATTCGTCCACCGGGTTTTATCAATTTGCAAATTCTTCCTCAGCTAGTTAAAAGAATGAAATTGGCGGATATTATGACGATACTAGGGAGTATAGATATCATTATGGGAGAAGTTGATCGTTGAAATGCTAATTGATACAACGGAAGTACGGGCTATTAATTTTTTTTCTCGATTGGAATCCTTAAAAGAGGTATATGGGCTTACACGCTTGCTTGTACCTATTTTTATTCTTCTATTTGGAATCACAATAGGGATATTCATAATTGTGTGGTTAGAAAGAAAAATATCTGCGGGAGTACAACAACGGATAGGACCTGAATACGCGGGTCCTTTTGGAATTCTTCAAGCTCTAGCCGATGGGACAAAACTACTTTTAAAAGAGGATCTTATACCATCTAGAGGCGATATCGGTTTCTTTAGTCTCGGACCGGCCATAGCAGTTATATCCATTTTACTAAATTATTCAGTAATTCCTTTTAGCTACCGCCTTGTTCTAGTGGATCTCAGTATAGGTGTTTTTTTATGGATTGCTGTTTCAAGTATTGCGCCCTTTGGACTTCTTATGTCAGGATATGGTTCGAATAATAAATATTCCTTTTTGGGTGGTCTACGAGCTGCTGCTCAATCGATTAGTTATGAAATACCATTAACTCCATGTGTTTTATCCATATCTCTACGTGTGATTCGTTTGGACATGAGTTGTTACCTATTTCTTTTATTTCTAGGAAATAAAGAAGTGCGCTGGATTGAGTAGATATCTTCATTTTTTGATTCATCCTTCCGGCTAATGAACTGAATCAGATAAGTTTTATGAGTGAAACAAAACAGCTTAGCAATTTGCAGTAAAAAGATGAAGTCTCATTCCCTATGTGCGAGAGTTAAGCATCCATAAGCAGAATAAATGATCCCAAGATTAGTTAATTGGCAATCAGGGTTTGACGCGGGTAGAAAAGAGCAACGATCTAGAATTTGCACTATTGTCTATAGCAGGGTTTGGGCAAAAATGAGTGGGCGGTTAGGAATACTAAGGTACATAATGGATTCGTAATGGAGAGAATTTAAGTTACCTAAATAGGTCTCTCCGCATAAAAGGAATTGGAGTGGGGGCTTTAAGTTAGTAGAAACGATCAAGCAGTACTTCCCCGGGATCCCGATCTTGAGTATGCTCCTCCCCCATTGGTTAAAGAAATGGCTATCAGAAACGAAGTAACCTTTTTTTAGAGCTTCCTTATCTTTGTCTTTGAAATGTGAAAGAAGAACCGGAACGAAAGAAATATGCAATAGAAAAGAAAAAAAAATATGAAATCTTTTCTCTATATTCAGACAGAGATAATTATTATCATGATTCCTGAACTAATGGAATGCCTAATCTTTTTTAGTAATCGAAAAAGGTCGAAATTAATACAATGATTATTTTCTTTTTATTGAAGGATTAAGGTATTACTGAACGAAGCGAAATTACATTTTTGAAATTCAAAATATACATTAGAAATAGAAAGGGTGAGATCAATTCAGAAGCACCTTTTTGTTATTATAGCAGACAGAATTGGATTGGTATAATGTAGGACTCTTCGCTTCGATCCATCGTTACTCTATCTACTTAACTACTCTATCGAAAGAATAACGAACTCATCCTTAGATTTTTTTATGACGACCACCGAGGAGCCGTATGAGGTGAAAGTCTCATGTACGGTTCTGCAATAGCGATGGCAGCAGTGATGTTATCACCGACTATGATTATCTAACAGTTCAAGTACCGTTGAAATAGTTGAGGCACAGTCCAAATATGGTTTTTGGGGTTGGAATCTGTGGCGTCAACCTATAGGATTTACAGTTTTTCTAATTTCTTCCTTAGCCGAATGTGAAAGATTACCCTTTGATTTACCAGAAGCGGAGGAAGAATTAGTAGCAGGTTATCAAACCGAATACTCCGGTATCAAATTTGGTTTATTTTATGTTGCTTCCTATCTAAATTTACTAGTCTCTTCATTATTTGTAACAGTTCTTTACTTGGGCGGTTGGAATACCCCTATTCCGTTACTATTCATTCCTAATTTTTTCCGAATAAATGAACTGAGTGGAGTCTTTGGAACAACAATTGGTATTTTCATTACATTAGCAAAAGCTTATTTGTTCCTGTTCATTTCGATCACCACAAGATGGACTTTGCCTAGGATGAGAATAGACCAATTATTAAATCTTGGGTGGAAATTTCTTTTACCTATTTCTCTCGGGAATCTATTATTGATAACTTCTTCCCAACTCCTTTCCCTGTAAAGACATAAGACATTCATTGTATTTTGAATTCATAAGTTTTCTTAAACAAGAGAAAGAAAATTTCAATTATTCATCGAGATTTACGATATGCTTCCTATGATAACTGGGTTCATGAACTATGGTCACCAAGCCGTAAGAGCTGCACGGTATATCGGCCAAAGTTTCATAATTACCATATCTCATACGAGTCGTTGCCCTGTAACGATTCAATATCCCTATCAAAAATGGATTCCATCAGAGCGGTTCCGCGGTCGAATCCACTTTGAATTTGATAAATGCATTGCTTGTGAAGTATGTGTTCGTGTATGTCCTATAGATCTACCCACTGTTGATTGGAGATTGGAACCCGAAATTCGAAAGAAACGATTACTTAATTATAGTATTGATTTCGGAATATGTATATTTTGTGGTAATTGTGTCGAGTATTGTCCAACAAATTGTTTATCAATGACTGAGGAATATGAACTTTCCACTTATAATCGTCACGAATTGAATTATAATCAAATTGCCTTGGGTCGGTTACCAATGTCAGTAGGTGGAGAGTCCTTAATTCAAACCATTAGGACTTCGACTCAAATCAAATAAAAAATGGTTAAACCGCTTAATTTAATTACCAATTCCTCTAATTTCCGATTACTAAAGGAGCAAATCTTCCATTCTGCTCGGCGAATAAGGAAAATTCCTAGCTATTGATTTTAGATTCATTGCTCAGAATCATGTCTTGTAAAAATAGATTATCCGTGATTTTTTGAAATCTCTAGCTCTCTAAATTAAGAATATTTATTCTATAGATAGATCTAGAGAATTTCTGTATCAACCCCCAATTTCGGATTGGATTCTAGTCAGAGCCTATCCTAAAAAGAGTCGGGTAACCTATTTTTTTCGGTCTGTCCAAAAAGATCATGAACCATTTAATCTTATTTTTCTATTATTTGCCATATAATGGATTTCACTGGACCAATACATGATTTTCTGTTAGTATTTTTGGGATCGGTTCTTCTATTAGGGGGTCTGGGAGTGGTATTACTTACTAATCCCATTTTTTCTGCCTTTTCCTTGGGGTTGGTTCTGGTTTGTATATCCCTATTCCATATTCCGTCAAATTCTCATTTTGTAGCTGCTGCACAGCTCCTTATTTACGTGGGGGCCATAAATGTGTTAATCGTATTCGCTGTGATGTTCATGAATGATTCAGAATATTCCAAGGATTTCGTTCTTTGGACCGTTGGAGAAGGGGTCACTTCCCTGGTTTGTACAGGTCTTTTTGTTTCACTACTTACTACTGTCCCAGATACTTCCTGGTACGATATTATTTGGACTACAAAATCCAACCAGATTTTAGAGCAGGATTTTGTCAGTAATGGTCAACAAATTGGGACTCATTTATCAACAAATTTTTTTCTTCCCTTTGAACTCATTTCTATAATTCTTTTAGTTGCCCTAATAGGTGCAATTGTTATGGCCCGTCAGTAATACTTCGAATGAAAGAGTTCTGTCCTCTCAAAAGACTTCCTTCTTATCACACCCATTTTCCTTCACTTCAATTCCATTTTTCATTTGGGAATAGAAAATGGAAAGGGTTTTAGTTCAATCTATTCTAGTACCACTATCTTCCTTTGTTCTGTACTTGTGAGATTCGAGTCAATAAAAATAAATGGATGAAAGTGGAGTTTTTGTTCCTATTGAAAGCAAATAAATCCAGATTGATGAGGGGTTGGTCAATGATACTTGAACATGAACTAATTTTGAGTGCCTATTTATTTTCAATCGGTATTTATGGATTGATCACAAGTCGAAATATGGTTAGAGCACTTATGTGTCTTGAGCTTATACTGAATGCGGTTAATTTAAATTTTGTAACATTTTCTGATTTCTTTGATAGTCGCCAATTAAAAGGAACCATTTTCGCGATTTTTGTGATAGCTATTGCAGGCGCTGAAGCCGCTATTGGACCTGCGATTGTTTCGTCAATTCATCGTAACAGAAAATCCACGCGTATCAATCAATTGAACTTGCTGAATAAATAGCGGTAATCATCGAAATACTGAATCGAACATTTTCAAATTGGTCTGTACGATAGAAACAAACATAGGCCCCGGTTTGCTAAAACGTAATAAATCAAAGTATCTTGGACCACTATCATGAGCAGATCCAGAAGTAGATTGCTTTGAAATCGATTCTGGTAAACCCTCGATTCGTCTGGTGTCTACCATCTATGATATGATTCCTTTATGATTTTACTAGATCGAAAATTTATGACGTTCAAAAAGTGGATAGATACCATGTCACATTCAGTAAAGATTTATGATACATGTATAGGGTGTACTCAATGTGTGCGAGCCTGCCCCACAGATGTATTAGAAATGATACCTTGGGACGGATGTAAAGCTAAGCAAATTGCTTCTGCTCCAAGAACAGAAGACTGTGTAGGTTGTAAGAGGTGTGAATCCGCTTGTCCAACAGATTTCTTGAGTGTCCGGGTTTATTTATGGCATGAGACAACGCGAAGCATGGGACTGGCTTATTGATACGTTCTAGAAAACTCTTCGTGAACCCATTTTTTTCTCCTTACCGACAAAAACCCGTACTCGCTCAAAAAGATTCCCTCGAGCACGGGTTTTTTGGTCAAAGTGTATCTTGTCTTTACCACGAATTCTTTTCCTTGGTTAACAATAATTGTGATCTTGCCGATATCCTCGGGTTCTTCCATTTTCTTTTTTCCTCATAGGGGAAATAAGATGATTCGGTGGTATACTCTCTCTATATGCACAATAGACCTACTTCTAACGACCTACGCATTCTGTTATCATTTCCAATTGGACGATCCCTTAATCCAATTAGAACAGGATTTTAGATGGATCCATTTTTTGGATTTTCACTGGAGACTCGGAATCGATGGAATTTCCATAGGACCCGTTTTACTGACGGGATTCATCACTACTTTAGCGACTTTAGCGGCTCGGCCAGTGACTCGGGATTCACGATTGTTCCATTTCCTGATGTTAGCAATGTACAGCGGCCAAATCGGATCATTTTCTTCTCGAGATCTTTTACTTTTTTTTATCATGTGGGAGTTCGAATTAATTCCTGTTTACCTACTTCTATCCATGTGGGGAGGGAAGAAACGTTTGTACTCAGCTACAAAGTTTCTTTTGTACACTGGGGGAGGTTCCGTTTTTCTATTAATGGGAGTTCTGGGCATGGGTTTCTATGGTTCCAACGAAGCAACCTTACATTTTGAAACCTCAGCGAATCAATCGTATCCAGTGGCATTAGAAATACTATTCTATTTTGGATTTCTTATTACTTATGCTGTCAAATCACCGATTATACCCTTACATACATGGTTACCAGATACCCATGGGGAGGCACATTACAGTACGTGTATGCTTCTAGCCGGAATCTTATTAAAAATGGGAGCGTATGGATTGGTTCGGATCAATATGGAATTCTTACCCCACGCTCATTCGATATTTTCTCCCTGGTTGATGATAATAGGTACAGTTCAAATAATCTATGCAGCTTCAACATCTCCTGGCCAACGCAATTTAAAAAAGCGAATAGCTTATTCTTCTGTATCTCATATGGGTTTTCCAATTATAGGAATTGGGTCTATAACCGATACAGGACTAAATGGAGCCATTTTACAAATCATTTCTCACGGATTTATTGGTGGGGCGCTTTTTTTCTTGGCAGGAACGAGTTACGATAGAATACGTCTTGTTTATCTCGACGAAATGGGCGGAATAGCTATCCCAATGCCGAAAATATTTACAATGTTCAGTAGCTTCTCGATGTCTTCTCTTGCATTGCCGGGAATGAGTGGTTTTGTTGCCGAATTAGTAGTTTTTTTTGGAATAATTACCAGTCCAAAATCTCTTTTAATGCCAAAAATACTCATTACTTTTGTAATGGCAATGGGAATGATAGTCACTCCTATTTATTCATTATCTATGTCACGCCAGATGTTCTATGGATACAAGCAATTTCCAGCCCCAAACTCTTCTTTTTTGGATTCTGGACCACGAGAACTTTTTGTTTCGATCTGTATCTTTCTACCCCTAATAGGGATTGGTATTTATCCGGATTTCCTTCTCTCACTATCCGTTGACAAGGTGGAAACTATCCTATCGAATTACTTTTATAGATAAGAGAGTTTTCATGAATAAGATAGAAAATAATGCTATGATTTCAAAAACCATTCGCTGGACAATGAAAAAAAAGAAGTCTTCTTTTTCCTTATCTTAAGGAAAAAGAAAAGAAAGTCCATTCGAATCAGATACGTTTGGAGTTTTTGAGAACCATTTGAATCACTACTGGAATCAAAGGGTTCTCAAAAACTCACACAAACTTCAGACTCTGTTCCTGTAGATGGGGTCGCTTCTTCAATTCGATGTTAATGAGCCATAACTATGGAATCCTATTCCTAATAGATTGACCCCAAAATAACATATCCAAATTATAAGAAATCCAAGAGAAGCCACAATTGCGGAATTCGTGCCTTGAACATTTGGATTTGTTCTCATATGTAAATAAATTGCAAATAGGGTCCAAGTAATAAATGCCCAAGTTTCCTTTGGATCCCAATTCCAATATGACCCCCATGCCTCATTAGCCCATACCGCGCCCGAAAGAATACCTATGGTTAAAAAGAGAAACCCTAGACTAATGACACGATAACTCCAACGATCCAATTGCTGAATCAACTGATACATGTGATAATTTCGAAATGAAAGAAAAAAAGTGTTTCGTAAAATACTGCCTCTTTCATTTGCGTATTGGATCTCATCAAAAACAAATGACCCTGTTAATAAATGATTTTTTTTGCTAAAAATATCTATGCGTGTTCGAAATGTAATGACTAGAAGCGCTACTGAGAATAACGAGCCACATAAAAGAGCTGCATAGCTCAATACCATCATACTTACGTGCATCATTAACCATTGAGATTGGAGAGCAGGTACTAAGATTGTGGATTGATGCATTTCTTCGAAAAGACCTGAGGTAACAAAGCCTTGAGTCAAAATAGTACTTGGCGCGGTTATTGCGCTTAAATGGGTTTTTTGGTTCCTAAAATGTGGAACCATATGAATAATGGAAAAACCCCACGAAAGAAACATTACTGATTCATAGAAATCACTTAAGGGAAAATGTCCCGAAGAAATCCAACGAGTAACTAACAATCCTGTTATACAGAAAAAGGTAGCTATCATGCCTTTTTCTGACGAATTATAGAGTCCTAGCGTTTCGTAGACTAATAATAAGGTTAGTAAATAAATAGTAATTACAATTGAAACGATCGAAAAAGAAATGTGAGTGAATATATGTTGTATAGTCGAGAATATCATAAAAAAATCCTAAAATAAAAAGGGAGATCCTTCAAGACTGGAATGGAAATTAAGGAATTCCATTCATTATAATGATTTATTGTATCTCTTTTCGAAGATGCCGCTACTCGGACTCGAACCGAGATGCTCTAGCACTGCTTCCTAAGAGCAGCGTGTCTACCGATTTCACCATAGCGGCGTACTCGAAAACATAATATCCCATCCCTATTCAATCGTCGAGATTCTAAGGAGTCAATTCAATCAAATCTTTTTTAGGGAATCTGACCATCACTGAAAAACCACTCGTTTCAATTACTAATTGAACGTTCAACAATCATTAGTATTATGGGATCGTAGGGTGTTAGGTTTCACTTTCATAAAGAGCTTTCCATTGGTTTCACTTCGCCTGGAATGGAAATGCAGCAGTTGGAACTAGATAGTTCTGTCCTCTCTCCAGGCATAAAACTAAAAGGTTTCAATCTTTCTCGGAATTTTAGCGTACTTCAAAAAAAAGATTCTATATTTCTAAAGAAAAGAAAGCTCTCAAGATCTATATCTATATATAGATATAGATCTTAATGGATTCCACAGCCCAAATATAGGACCCTTATTTGGACTCCATATTAGGAATACCTAATCCAAAAAAATCCTTCCTAAAAGAAAAAGAAGACTTTTCTTTTAGTTAGTGTATTATGAAAAGTGAATCGATGAGGAAAATGACAACCCCCATTTCACAAATTCGAAAAACCTACTAAAAAGAAAGCTAAAACTTTGTATCTTGTCCTGCACTACTTCGTCAAAAAATGGAGAATACAGTAAGCAAAGGACTTCTTATTCTGAATACCGCAATAACCAGTCCCGTCTCGTATTGATCCGTTGAAAAGAAAAATATGAGTTAATGGGAATCCTTCATTTTAAAAAGAAAAATTCAGGGAGTCATATTGATTCAGATTCTTCCAAGACTTGGTTCTTTTTTGTTGTCGTACAAAAAACTTTTCGAATTCCCTGTAGAAAGAGATTTCGCTAATGAAAATGCTTTTCTCGCTGCCCAATACCCCCCCTTTTTCCAAATATTTTTACGAATACGCTTTTTTGACAGAGAAGTACGTTTCTTTGGAACCGCCATTCAAAAATGAAGAGGTTGCTCATTGTTTAGAGTTGGATGTGAAAGACATGTATTGTTCGGATTATTCTTTTGATTTTATTTATTCCCTAGATGAGACTTCCTTGATAACATACAATGGAGATACACGTGCCTCCCATAGAATATTTCTATGTAAAAAATGGGATAGGTTCTTTTTGATTTTAGGGGAACCTTTTTTACAACATACAATATCCGAAGAAAGAAGAGAAAGAATAATTCCTACTGATTGGTACCTTTCTCTCTGAACCCTCATTCGAATCTATATCGTAAGAGCGGTTTTGGAATTCCCCCTAAATACTTAGTTCCACTATAGCTCGTCCGGGGTCTCCGGGGAGCTCTGGTCCTGTCCCGCAGCGCGGGGTTGGTTGTCCTTCTGTAGTGAGCCGGTTTCTTGAACCTGAAGGCGCGCCTTTCTTTATTGGGCTTCAAAGTCTCATCTCACCCGCGTCTGCTATTGTGTTATTCAGTCCATCTCTTCTAGGAATATGATTGCTCGGATTCGTCCCCGGGGTCAGGCTCGTCGTCCAAGAAGTTATCCACGCCCAACTTCCTCGTCGTCTTCCCCCCTTTGAAGCTCCCGCATTTCCGGAGCCGGAGGAATCGGAGGCTTCCGTTTCGGTAAGAACAACTTCAAAAACAAAATAAGAGCATTTCACTTCCCGGATATCGACGTTACAGCATGGAACACAGTCCCCGCCATGTTGTCAAACATGGTTACCAGACGTTGAAAGGGATTAACCAACCCCTTAGTGAGTCGAAAGAGATTAAGCAATAGCTTACGCAGTTGTTTAGTCATTTTATTTATATTTTAGACTCCGTGATTTCATAAAGGTAAAAGGGGTGGAATAAAATTGACTCGGTTGACGCTGATCATACGTCTGTAATGCATTGTAGGTCCCATAATAGGTCCCATTCGTTCCCGGGAGCCGATGACTATTCATCGGTATTACTTTAACACCAACGAAGAGTTCGACCCAATGCTTGATTTCTGTCCTAGTTGATCCTGATTCGACATTTGAAATATAGGGATTCTTCCCTACGAACACTTTTTTCTGTAAATACTGCATATTCCATAAATCCACTTTCTTCCCTATGAGTTCCAGTATTGATAAGAATTCTAGTTCTTACTGTTCATATGTTAGAGTATGAATCTAGGGTTATTCTAATTTTTGAAAAAAATTGGGTTAGATCGATCCTAACCATCGAATCCCATAATAGATTCGATAGCGAATTTTATGGATCCTTTGCTGGATACATAGATCCATTCATCCACGAATCCTAATATACGACGCCAATATACTATTGTCAACTTTTGTCAAGATGACAATACGACGGTTGAAACCACCGAATAAAACCAAAAAGATTGACCCCTTATCCACCTAGATTTTTGAATCGTGCTGCCCCGGAGCGCCTGTCAGCCGATTTCCTGAACCGGAAGGACCGGGAGCAGGAGTCGCACTGATATCAAGGGGCTCTTGACGCTCACGGGGCGCAGCATCAGCGCTCTGGGCTCTTACCCTTGCTTGGACTTCTGGGTGCTCCCTTTCCAAAATTTCTTGGCATAAGATAAGAGGGAAATCGATTCCTCGAATTTTTCTGTTTCCCGGAGCTCTTGTTCAAAGCGTCAACTACTTCTAGAATTTTATCTTCGCTCGAACCCCTTTGTGGGTGTTCCGCTAGGAGGCACTCTAGTTCGATGCTCCGAGTAATCCTTGCTGAGAAGTAGTACCTTCTTTCAGCCAAGAGTGCTTTTTTTTGCTGCTGCCAATACAGCTCTGGCACCGTGAATCCATCCTCGTCATCAGCCTGCTCGATTCTCGTCACCCCGTGTTCTGCAGTGGCTGCCAAAGACCCCTCCTGCAATTTCGGAGACGAAGTGCCATGGTCGACTGTGATCTGTCCTTTCGTCTCCTTCTCTTGATACTTCCCTGAATTCCGCAGCCGCTGGAGGCGTATTTAACGGAGGTTTCTGTTTTGGGGAGAACAACCACCCCAAAAGCCAAATCAGACCATCGGCGAAAGTCACTGAGATTATTAGCCACTGAATCAACTCGGCAAAAAGGCCTTTCCTAAATAAACTTCTTTAGTTTTGTGTAATGCACGTCAGGGTCAACTACCATTACCCGGTGAATTCCATAATTTCACCTTTTATGTTTTATGGATCCTGCCTGGGATTCATGAATAGCTAAATGGACCCATTTATAAATTATATCATGTAAATATAATATTGTCAACATGACGGTAGGAAGGTTGCAACCACCAAAACGGAATCAAATCATGCCCCTTACCTAGAGAATCTATCTAGATTCTTTAGTATCTGGGTCAATTCGAAAGCTAAGAAAAGGGGGAATAAGAAAGAAAAAATGCTAAAATACTCACAGAGGGAGGGCAGCCCCAACCCCCCTTGCCTACTTTTTCATTCAATTTACTTCGCTTCGATTAATTAATTCAAAGTTCCTAACCTATTGTCGACTTTAATCAGAACGTCCCCTGCTGTCCTGGGAGAATCCCCGAACCCTACGAGACGGAGTTTGAGAATATTTAATCCTCTTTGTCCCGCTTGATTGTCCTATCTGGGCGGAGGCCGACCTGCCCGTGACCGCACGCGGAGGAGTTTGGGAAACCCCAAGACTCCTTGTCCGTGGATTGCTTGATTGTCCTATCTGGGCGGAGGCCGACCTGACCGTGACCGCACGCGGAGGAGTTTGGGAAACCCCAATACTCCTTGTCCGTGGATTGCTTGATTGTCCTATCTGGACGGAGGCCGACCTGCCCGTGACCGCACGCGTAGGAGTTTGTGAAACCCGAATACTCCTTGTCCGTGGATTGCTTGATTGTCCTATCTGGGCGGAGGATGACCTGCCCGTGACCGCAGACCTAGGACTCCTTGTCCGTGGGGTGCGGCCTATCCGGGCGGCGGATGACCTACTGGGGGAGATAGCAACCCCGGTTGGGATAGGCCTTGCCAGATCCCCGGCAGGTTCTTCCTGACGAACGGCCCTAAAGCGCCCGATCCCCTCTCTTGGAGTCGGAGAATCGAGATTTCTATCAGCCAATACCGGCCCAGAATCCTGTTGTTGCAAACAAACCAGTTTGTTCTGGCATAACTTCATTTGGTGGTTTTTCTGCTCTAAGAAATACCAATCCTTTCTCAGGAGTTCGGTCTTTAGGGTTTCTATTACATCTGAAGCCGAATCTTTCTGATCGATAATGTCGTGAAGAGTGGTTCGAAATAGCTTTTTTACTGCGGGTTGGGAATCCATCGGATCCCGTGATAAATAGCTATAAACTATAGGTTTTAATAGTTTATAGACATCTTGGGAGACTCCAAGACCACCCTTTTTATACCGCGCCTCCACCTGAAGCGAGACGCCCTCAAGAGGCTTAATACCCACAATCATTTGGTACTTTCGTTCCATAATTTCAAAGTTGATTTGTTCCATCTGCTTTGTAGTTTCCGCTACTCGGTCGGTTGTGGTTTTGATTTGAGGATGAATCTGTTCAACACCGCCGACTACCATAAATTCTCTTGTTTCCCGACTTTTCTGAGGAATTTCAGGAAAAAGGATTTCATCCGGAACCCGGAAAGAGAAACGTTGTGAAAAACCTTCAGGATTTTCCGGGGATCTCGAAGGAATTTCAGGAAACAGGAGATCATTTGTCCCAGGAAAAGATATATCTTGGGAATTAGTTTCGCTAGACTCCATTGGAGGAAACAGGAGATCACTTGTCCCAGGAAAAGATATATCTTGGGAATTGTCTGTAGTTTCTGGAGATTTCAATGGCAATCTATAGATCATTTTGGGAGTTTTGGGCAGATACTTTTTATTTCCGTCTTTACTGTCCAGGAGATCCACAACTGAATCGGTCTTATCCCTAAACTGCCGATTAGGGACGAAAACCACAAAGAAACGATTGAAAACCAGGATACCCAAAATAGCTAAAGCGAATAGAAAACAAAATATTCGTTTCTTTTTATTTGGCACGAAACCTCCATTGCCTCTTTTATTCTTTCCTAGTCCCCCGGGACCTCGCCTCGTCCTGGGATAAAATTGACTAAGAATTCTGAATAACTAAATCGTTAGAATTCAAAATCGAATTCGAGATTATTATTGTTTCTATACCCATAATAGAGAAAGCAACCCTGTAGCCCCGATAAAACACAAAACCGAACCCATAATAGAGAAAGAAACTCCAACTTTCTCTATTATGCGTCAAATCCATTTTTATTTTGACTTCACAAGTTTTCTTTACAAAAGGGAACTACCCAAATACAAGGAACGAATTTCATTGGATTCAATTACTAGTTTCTTAATATAAATACCCATAGAGAGGAAAGAATGATCATAACCCAAGAATTCGAATTAGAAAGCCAATAGTAAAGCCAAAGAAAGTAACCATGCGAAACAAAGCCAAATCATAAGGTCAGAATGAAACTCCCATAGATCCGGCCAATCTTCCCATATTTCGATCAGGATCCTACTCAGGATTATCGCCAATAACATTCGCATCTTAATGATGGAATCTAATTCCCTAAACGATCCCCAAATTAGGAGAGATAGGTGAGAGAATAAAAAGAGATCTTTCCATAATCCGAAGATCCATAGGAACCTTAGATAGAAAAGGATCCATTTAAGGCGATCTAATAACTTCCGGAGTTTATAGAAAAACCTTTGGCGAAGTTTTTGGAACAATTTTTGAAGGCGTCTCATCATAGATTCACCTCCGAAAATTGGTTCACGCTATTAGTAAGGAATACATAGTGAGTGTAGAAATTCCGCATTGCCCTTCTGTTGGGCGCTACCGAATCAAAAAAGTCTTTGTCATTGCGCCAAAAGAAATAAACCCCAAAATAGAGGAAACTTAGGGTAGTTATTGTGTGAGGTGTCCCCAATGCTAGATGGAGAGGTGCATAAAAAATTGATAAGAACATGATGAGCTGCCCCATCAGAAAGCCAGTTGTTGCGGATACATCCTTCTCGCTTCCTTCTTCCGTAGATGCTAGTAGATAGTCGGGAAATTCATAGACTATGACTATCGGCGAAGATATAGATAGAAAATTAACAAAACTATTAGGAGTTTTGCCAGAAATGAATTTTTGTGTTTCCATTGAATCAGACAAATACTGAAGCGGATGAGAAGAGCGATTCCCAATACCCAGAAGAATCCGCCAAAGTGTTCATTTCGGACATAAATCCAGAAAAAGAGTCGTTGTTTAATTACTAAAAAGAGCCGTTTTAATCTAAAAAAGAATAGGACTAGTTTTAGTCGCAACAATAATAAGGTCAATTGAAACTTGAAATTCGCGCGAGGAAAGAATGTGCTCCAGAAATGGGTCACATGTTTCCAGACAACACAAGTCACTTCGAAAAACTTCTGGAGAAGTTTTTGGATTAACCAAACAATCTGTATCATGGTGCTTTCTCCAAAGAGGGGGGATTCAATTGAAAGTGGAAGCCTAAATTCAGAATGAACTAAATGATAAATGAAGCAAAATCGACTGAAATACCTTACTTTACTACAAACTAAAAAAATGAGATGAATTGTAATATTCAGCCTCTTATATAGAATATAGCAAGTTAAGAATTCTTGATTTGTTCCTAACTACTCGAAGCTTTTTTTTTACTACAACGGAAATTTGTTGACTTTGTATTCCTTTTACTATGGAAATATCGGTAAGTCAACCCCAATTCAGACTGAATTAATTTACTTCTCTTACTATGGCAATCTCGATTCTATATTCTCTTAGATAGTTAGATAGTTTGGACATCCATATACTATCGGTGAGAATATAGATAGAGAATGAACAAACCGATTATCAGTTTTGCCAGAAATGAATTTCTTTGATTTTTGTGTCGAATGAGAAAAATACTGAAGGGGATGAGCAGAACGAGTTGCAATACCCCAAAGAATTCGCCAAAGTGTTTATCTAGGACATAAATCCAGAAAAAGAGTCGTTTCAGTCGAAACAATAATAAGATCAACTCAAACTCGAAATTCTCGCGAAGTGCGGGAAACAACGTGATCCAGAAATGGACCATCAGTCTCCAGACAACGAAATGAAATTGTTTCTTCCGAATCTCGCATTTATTATGAAATGCAAAAAGACAAGGAGACGTTTCAGTTGACAAACCCACTTTTTCAACAATAGTCGCAACAATTTGAACATTCCAATTACCTCGAAGTTTTTTTTTATACTACAACGGAAATTGTTTGACTTTTAGTATGTAAATCTATAGAATATAGAATAAGACAGTCCTGAGAATTAGAAGTCCCAATATGAAGCTACGAAACGTTTTTACTTTTAGTATGGAAATTGATAGAATCAAATATACTATAAGACAGTCCTGAGAATTCGAAGTCCCTATATATGATATGATCGAATCACTAACTCAAAAAGAACATAGGCGCGATACGGATTTCATTCGGGTAATTATTCCGGCGCCAACAACAATCTATTCGATAATTCGGTGAAAAGCAAGTCCCGAGAGAGCTTTCATTTCATCCTATCTCCAAATTCTTATCTTTCAATTCGAAGCGCAGTGACAGTTAGTGAAGTGATAGGTATCGTAGAGTTTCCTCAAAGCCTAGGCAGCTTGCTCCACCCAATCAGAATTAGTGAATTATCCCGAATTAATACCCAAGTCTTCTTTTGATTTTGATTGGGTCGAGTTATTGATGGATCCTATGACCTATATCAGAATCAAGTACGAGAATTCTTTTTCCTTGTTCCATAGAATAGAAATTCTTGTAAGAATGAAATTCATGGAATGATTGAAAATGGAAAATTCTATTTGAGTTCTTTCCTATTTTGATTTTTTTTTGGATTGTTCCTTCCGAAAGAGATAAGAGATGGTGAATCGGAAACAATTCAATTACTTCAATTACTAAGAATAGAAAAAACTTTGATTTTCTTATGGAACGTACATATCAATATGCATGGATCATACCTCTCGTTCCTCTTCCGGTTCCTATAGCAATAGGAGTGGGACTTCTTCTTGTTCCAACGACAACAAAAAATCTGCGTCGCATGTGGGCTTTTCCTAGTGTTTTATTACTAAGTATAGTTATGTTTTTTTCGGCGGACCTGGCGATTCACCAAATAAACGGGAGTTCGATTTATCAATATGTATGGTCTTGGACCATCCATCATGATTTTTCCTTAGAGTTTGGCGACTTGATCGATCCACTGACTTCTATTATGTCAATATTAATTACTACTGTTGGAATCTTGGTTCTTATTTATAGTGACAATTATCTGTCTCATGATCAAGGATATTTACGATTTTTTGCTTCTATGAGTTTTTCCAATGCTTCCATGTTAGGATTAGTTACGAGTTCGAATTTGATACAAATTTATATTTTTTGGGAATTGGTTGGAATGTGTTCCTATCTATTAATAGGTTTTTGGTTCACGCGACCAATTGCGGCAAATGCTTGTCAAAAAGCATTTGTAACTAATCGTGTGGGGGATTTTGGGTTATTATTAGGGACCCTAGGTCTTTATTGGATAACGGGTAGTTTCGAATTTCGAGATTTGTTCAAAATAGTCAATAACTTGATTGAGAATCATGGGATAAATTCGTTATTTCTGACTCTGTGTGCCTCCCTATTATTCCTCGGTGCAATTGCGAAATCGGCACAATTCCCCCTTCATGTATGGTTACCTGATGCCATGGAGGGACCCACTCCGATTTCGGCTCTTATACATGCTGCTACTATGGTAGCAGCGGGCATTTTTCTTGTAGGCCGGCTTCTGCCTCTTTTCGCAGTTATACCTTACGTAATGAATCTCATTTCTTTGATAGGTATAATAACAGTACTCTTAGGAGCGACTTTGGCTCTGGCTCAAATAGACATTAAGAGAAGTTTAGCTTATTCTACAATGTCGCAATTGGGTTATATTATGTTAGCTTTCGGTATGGGGTCTTATCAAGCTGCTTTATTTCATTTGATCACTCATGCCTATTCGAAAGCATTATTATTTTTAGGCTCTGGATCCATTATTCATTCAATGGAAAGAATTATTGGATATTCTCCAGATAAAAGTCAGAATCTGGCTCTTATGGGGGGGTTCCAAAAATATGTGCCAATTACAAAAACTTCTTTTTTGTTAGGTACACTTTCCCTTTGTGGCATTCCACCTCTTGCTTGTTTTTGGTCAAAAGACGAAATTCTTAACGATAGTTGGTTGTATTCACCTATTTTCGCGATCATAGCTTGTTCCACAGCAGGATTAACTGCATTCTATATGTTTCGGATCTATTTACTTACCTTTGAAGGGCATTTAAACGTTTATTTTCAAAATTTCAGTGGAAAAAAAAATAGCTCGGTCTATTCAATAGCCATATGGGGTAAAGAAGGAAGGAAAGGAATTCACAAAGATCGTCTTTTATCCGCAATGAATAATAATGAAAGGGCTTCCTTTTTTTCGAAAAAAGGAGAGCCAATGGGTCCAATGGGTGGGAATGTAAAAAATAGGAGGCGATCCTTTATGAAAATGACTCATTTTGTCAATATCAATAAAGAAATTCCCCCATATCCTCATGAATCGCATAATACTATGCTATTGCCGCTGCTTGGGTTGGCTCTATTTAATTTGTGTGTTGGATCTATAGGAATTCCTTTCGATCAAGGAGGAATGGATTTCAATCGGAATATATTATCCAAATGGTTAACTCCGTCTATCAATCTTTTACATCAAAATTCGAACAATTCTGAGGATTGGTATGATTTTCTTACAAATGCAACTTTTTCAGTCAGTATAGCCTATGTAGGAATCTTTGTAGCATTCTTTTTTTATAGGCCTGTTTCATCATCTTTACAGAATTTGGACTTAATCAATTCATTTGTGAAAATGAGTCCTAAGAGACTTCTTTGGGACAAAATAATCAATGTGATATATACTTGGTCATCGAACCGTGCTTACATAGATCTTTTTTATTCAACAACCCTAAGTAGGGGTATGAGAGGATTATCCGCACTAACTCATTTTTTTGATAGACGAGTAATTGGGGGAATTACGAATGGCATTGGTACGACAACCTTCTTTCTAGGAGAAATTCTAAAATATGTAGGGGGGGGAAGAATCTCTTCTTATCTATTCTTCTATTTCTCCTATGTATCAATCTTGTTATTCATTTATTTACTTTACTCATTTTTGACTTAAAAAGAAGAGAAAAGACAGATCTACTTTCATTAATGAAAGTAGATCTTTCTTTTCTCCAATAACCTATCGTCGGCGTTACGCGCACGTCCCGGATTCTCCCGGAGCAAGGGAATTCTCTTGCTGCGAAGTTTCGCCCGGTCTAGCGAGGTTTTAGTATTCCGTCAAGAGGGCTTGGTATGAAGCCTGCAAGTGTTCATTTTGCGATTTTAGCCTCGCATTTTCATCTTCGAGAATCCCCTCGTAAGACAAGAGAGATTGTATGGTAGCTTTGTCTTGAGCCATGGGCTGTTTCATGGAGTCTCTCTGGCCGCTGAGTTGAGCTTTCTGTGAAATAAGGGACTTGGTCTGGATAGTCATCAGGGTTGCGGTGTCCTTGTAGAAGGAACTCT